TTTCCTATTCTAGTTTTTCTTCTTTTTGTGCTATAATTCAATTATAGATTCATTGGAAATTCTCAAATTGGAGGGTACTTGTTTCTTGTTATTTGTGATGAACTGAACCAATAATCTGAATTCAAATGAAAATAATTTCGAATTATGCACTTTGTACCGCGCACATATCTTACAGGTACTCTAGAGGTTCGCTTAAGAGAGAATGAGGAAATAGAATAGGAAAAAAACTAATAAAAAAAAAAGAAAAATATACGATTTCATTTCGACTCTATCTAAGATCCGTCGTGGATATTCCTATCCATCAACTTATTAAGAATAGGCTTTTGCTTGGTTGGGTCTCTCAACCAACTAATTGAACCTTTCTTTCAATTCTGTATTGCATAGACATATATGTATCAAGTTGTAATGTTCTTCTTGATCTTGAAAAAGAACAGACAGAGTAGAGTAGGAACAAAAGAAAAAAGAAGAGAATCTAATTTTCAGATTTTATATATGAGAGAATATGGATACTTTTTATCCTCTTTCTAGAAATCTAGAAATTTTCGTCAGCGATTTTCAAATTGAAATGTAATAGAATACAAAGGATAACATGAGAGTTACAGATACTTCGATGGCTAAGTATGCATGCTAATCGATACTATTAATGAATATGGATATGGATTCATAAATATAAAAAATTTGGATGTCGATCCATATCCATTATGGTGGATATATGAATGTATTTGGTGAATAGATACTCATACAAATGAATTATGTGCCAGGAACCAGATTTGAACTGGTGACACGAGGATTTTCAGTCCTCTGCTCTACCAGCTGAGCTATCCCGACTATTATTTTACTTAATATATCATCCTCATTTTATAATATGACTTCGTTCTATGTCAATTCAAAAATGAATTGATCTTACTTTGTGTGTACCTTATATAACACCAAACCCCACTTTTTTTAATACAAAAAAATATACACTCGGGTACATAACTTTGTGAAAGAACAAAACGAATAAGAAAGAAAAAAAATTTGGAACCACTAACAAATAAAACGAATAATAATGATATCCTTATATCCAATATCAAAAAAAAAATAGAATAAAGCATTAACGAGTCAAATGTTTTTTTGGGGATAGAGGGACTTGAACCCTCACGATTTCTAAAGTCGACGGATTTTCCTCTTACTTTAAATTTCATTGTTGTCACCATTGACATGTAGAATGGGACTCTATCTTTATTCTCGTGCGATTAATCCGTTTTTTTTTTTCAAAAGATTTCTCAGATCCTGGAGTAAATTGATTTATAAATGATGTAATCAATGAAGATTCGATTCTTTCTGCCAGTTACTACAATCGATTCACATCACAAGAATTCTTTCATTTTGCATATACTCATCAATATAGACTCCCGGCGTCTTAATCCAGTTTGTATAGCGTTCAGTACATATATCTATGTATATGGGTTTCCCCCCCTTTTTTTGAGTTTCGATAGAAGGATTCCTTTACCAACTCAACGCGGTAAACTCTATTTGTTAGAACATCTCCCATCGAGTCTCTGCACCTATCCTATTCTTTTTGTATTCTCGCTTTAGTTGGTTTTCGTAAAACAGGATTTGGCTCAGGATTGCCCCATCTTTAATTCCAGGGTTTCTCTGAATTTGAAAGTTGTCACTTCGTATGTTTCCATACCAAGGCTCAATCCAATTAAGTCCGTAGCGTCTACCAATTTCGCCATATCCCCCTATTTTATACTATGCTGAAATCAAAGCGGTGTATTTTTTTTCAATACGAATTTCATTAAATACCGCTTGATTGGATTTCTATTTCTATGTAAACCAAAACTCTAGAAACTAAAAAAGTGGGTCTTGTTGTTTGAATTTATTGCCTATTTTGTTTAATGTCTATTGGATACCCAAGGCCGACACCCACATTTGATACAATCCGAAATGATTCTATCATTTCTGTTTATGCAATTCAATAGAAATTGATACATGGCATAATATATATGCCTCTCTTATTATCATTGTTTTTTTTTGATGCAATTTGAAATACTTGAACGGTCGATTCTTTTTTTGTCTTTAACTTCCGAGAAAATAACTCAAAAAAGGTATTTGATACAATATCAATCATTTTGTATCTAGTTATCAAAAATATTAATCATTGATTATAGCTAAAACGAAACTAATTATTTCAGTAATTTTGAAATTTTTTATTAGAAATATTTGAATTAGTTAGCATTTTGAATTCTTTAGAATTCCTAGAATTCTAATACATTAACATTTTCAAATACCTTAAGAAGAAGTTTACGTTAAGTGTTGAGAAACAGAAAATGGATATCCATTTTATATCACTCAAATTTATTAATATAATAATTAGAATTTAGAATAAATAATCTAATTACTAATCATTATTTTCTAGAATATTGATCAATATCAAAAAATAGGAATCTATAGCTATTGCTATTATGAATAGCTAATACTGAATAATTCATATTAATCGAAAAAAAAAAAGATCCTACGATGCATACACAATTTTTGCTCTATTTGAGCCCGCTTAGCTCAGAGGTTAGAGCATCGCATTTGTAATGCGATGGTCATCGGTTCGATTCCGATAGCCGGCTTTTGTTTATTTGTTTTGATTTTCACATGATTGAGAGTGTATTTTTGAAATCAAAGAACATTGAAATGGCTTTTTCCCTTTTTTCCAAGGGTTACCGACCTATCATATGCCCCATTTCAATTAGCAAAAAAACAGTAAGAATTCGGTTTCGGCAGAACAAAAAGCGGACTATTTTATTAATTTCTAATAAATTTCTATTTCTATTGATATGATATATAAATTAATATAGAAAGAAAATGATTTCTATACATTTCTATACATAAATCAAAAATGGTCAAAATATTCAATTCAATCCATTTCTTAATTCTTTTTAGGACAATACTTCATTGTATTATTGTATTTCGCCCCGCTTAATTTACCAATTTATTTAGTTCAGTTTGTTTATGTCCAAACAAAAAAGGAGTCTTCATGTCGCGTTATAGGGGGCCTCGTTTCAAAAAAATACGCCGTCTTGGGGCTTTACCAGGTCTAACTAGTAAAGGGCCTAGAGCCGGAAGCGATTTTAGAAACCAATCGCGCTCTGGGAAAAAATCTCAATATCGTATTCGTTTAGAAGAAAAACAAAAATTGCGTTTTCATTATGGTCTTACAGAACGACAATTACTAAAATATGTTCGTATAGCCGGAAAAGCCAAGGGGTCAACAGGTCGGGTTTTACTACAATTACTTGAGATGCGTTTGGATAACATCCTTTTCCGATTGGGTATGGCTTCGACTATTCTCCAAGCCCGCCAATTAGTTAACCATAGACATATTTTAGTTAATGACCGTATAGTAGATATACCAAGTTATCGCTGCAAACCACACGATATTATTACAGCGAGCCATGCTCAAAAATCTAGAGATATGATTCAAAGTTATCTTGATTCATCCCCTCATGAGGAAGTTCCAAAACATTTGACTCTTCACCCATTCCAATATAAGGGATTAGTCAATCAAATAATCGAGAGTAAATCGATTGGTTTGAAAATAAATGAATTGCTAGTCGTAGAATATTATTCTCGGCAAACTTAAACCTAACTCAACTAAGAAGAGGTTTGGACAACTTTATTACTCCTACCCCCCTTCCTTTCCATAAAAAAAGGAACTAAAAAAGGATGCAGGATAAAGTACTTATCCAGGGAATAGCAATAGCAAATCGATATCAAAATTACCGAGGGTTCGAGTTCTACCTTTTTGACTTTGAGTATGTGTTGTTCTTTGATACATTGTGTTCATTAAGATTGGTAAATTAGTTGAGGGTACGGAAAGAGAGGGATTCGAACCCTCGGTAAACAAAAGCCTACATAGCAGTTCCAATGCTACGCCTTGAACCACTCGGCCATCTCTCCTACGTAATGATTATGACCCATCAACCGAATCAATAGCGAGCCATTTTGATTTTTACTTTACTTGATCCTTCCGGGCAATCAATTCGAAAAAAAGTATGAAAAAACCAAAAGAGGAAAGATATGGATTTTTTAGATATCCATTTATGTTATCTAGTGCTACCATCCTTTTCGGATATTTTGACACGAATTCAATCAAATCAATGAATCGTAAGGAATCAACTGATCGGTCTATCTATTTTTTTTTCTTCAATTTCGAGATGAGATGGGAATCAGACTAGGACCTCTTCATTCTTATACTAGTCGACTAGATTTGTATGAAATCGAAACTATTTCTTATTATTTTATTTAATATTTAATTCCGGTCAAAAAGAAAGAATTTAAGGAAGAGGAGTTAGGAGTTTTCAAATTTGAAAAATTCTGTTTTTATGTTATTTCGTAGTGTCCAATTCCTTTGTTTGTGGGGAATCATTTTCTTACGAAAGGTAATGAAAAGAATTTGAGAGTGGATTGCTATCTATGACTAAATCGAGTATAAATGGAAATTTTATTGATAAAACCTTTTCAATTGTAGCCAATATCTTATTACGAATAATTCCGACAACTTCAGGAGAAAAGGAGGCATTTACCTATTACAGAGATGGTGTGATTTGATCATTAGTTTACATATCTTTTCGCTCTCAATTTTATTTACCGCCTTCAGTCTTATAAGGCTGACGCATGATTTCGGAATAGAAAAAAAATGAAATAAATCTACGCTTTTTGAAGGTGAGGTTTGTAAAAAAAAAAACAATTCCTTCTGTCGTGTATCCCCGATTAATGCAGCCTCAGATGCTTGAATCGTCGATTCTAGTAGTGAGCCAGAGGTTAAACTTATGAATCTGTATTGCGGTGCGAGTCAACCCCCATCCATTAGAATCAATAGGCAGTATAGGAGAAGAAGCACTACACCTAGAAATCAACAATACGCAGACTTTGGTCGAAATTATCGCCTTCCTTATCGAGATCGAAACTAAAATGGTTGGGACAACAAACATCCATCTCGTTACTATTTTGGATACCTGTAT